AGTTTCGGGCCATAGATCAAGCCAAGGGAAGGATCCCTTCTATCCCTATCCTGTATATTGTCTTTTTCGTTCCCTGTTGTAATATAAACTCATTTTCTTATTTGACTATATGACACGAGATTCTACGAGACGAGAATTCCTTTTTAATTTATGGGAATAAACAACTATGTATCTTTTTGATGAGAATTGAGAGTTTTCCATGAGAGAAACCTGTCTTTATATATCTTTTTTTGAGGAAAAGATTCTATCATAATATTGAAATGATTCACCGGATTCCTTAAAAGGAGAATCCTTTATTTTCAAGACTCGCTCGTTTTTCATTAACAATCTTAATGATTGGATCATATGCTTCATTTGAATTCTGATGAGAAATCAAAATAAATAAAAAAGAAATAGTAAAATGATTTTTTCTTCATCGAATGACTATTCATCTATTAGTATTAGGTTTTCATAAAATAGGGGGCAGAAAGAATCTATGAAAAAATGTTGGTTCAATTCGATATTGTCTAACAATAAGTTAGAACATAGGTGTGGACTAAGTAAATCAATGGATAGTCTTGATGCTATTGGACATACCAGTGGAAGTGAAGAAACTCTTCTAAATGATGCGGAGAAAGAGATTCCTAGTTGGGACAGTTATAGTTTCAGTAATATTAATTATCTAAATTATTTATTTGATAGCAGGAATATTTGGAGTTTGATCTCTGATCATACTTTTTTAGTTAAAAATAGTAATGGTGACACTTATTCTGTATATTTTGATATTGAAAATCATATTTTTGATATTTACAATGACAATGATAGTTCTTTTTTGAGTGAACTAGAGATTCTTTTTCCTAGTTATTTGAATAGTGGGTCTAATAGTAGTAATTACTACTATTGTTATTCCATGTATGATACTCAATCTAATTGGAATAATCACATTAATAGTTGCATTGATAGTTATCTTCGTTTTGAAATCAGTCTTAATAGTGACATTCCCAGTGGTATTGACAGTGACATTTCTAGTTTCATTTGTACGACGGAAAGTACAAGTAGTATTGAAAGTGGAAATTCTAGTATCAAAACTAGTAGCAGTTATTTCAATATAAGCGAAAAATCTAATGATTTCGATCTAAATACAAAATACAAACAGTTATGGGTTCAATGTGAGAATTGTTATGGATTAAATTATAAAAAATTTTTTAGTTCAAAAATGAATATTTGTGAACAATGCGGATTTCATTTGAAAATGAGTAGTTCAGATAGAATCGAACTCTTTATTGATCCTGGCACTTGGGAGCCTATGGATGAAGATATGGTTTCTATGGACCCCATTGAATTTCATTCAGAGGAGGAACCCTATATAGATCGCATTTCTTTTTATCAAATAAAAACGGGTTTAACTGAAGCTGTTCAAACAGGCGTAGGTCAACTAAACAGTATTCCCATAGCAATTGGAGTTATGGATTTTCAGTTTATGGGAGGTAGTATGGGATCCGTAGTAGGTGAGAAAATAACCCGTTTGATCGAGTATGCTACTAATCGATCTCTACCTGTCATTATTGTGTGTGCTTCAGGAGGAGCACGCATGCAAGAAGGGAGTTTGAGCTTGATGCAAATGGCTAAAATTTCTTCTGCTTCATATGATTATCAATCAAATAAAAAGTTATTCTATGTATCAATCCTTACATCTCCTACAACTGGCGGAGTTACAGCAAGTTTTGGTATGTTGGGAGATATCATAATTGCTGAACCTAATGCCTACATTGCGTTTGCGGGTAAAAGAGTAATTGAACAAACATTGAAAAAGACAGTACCCGACGGTTCACAAGTGGCTGAGTATTTATTCCATAAGGGCTTATTCGACCCAATCGTACCACGTAATCCTTTAAAAGGTGTTATGAATGAGTTATTTCAGCTACACGGTTTCCTTCCCTTGAATCAAGATTCAAATAAAGATTTGAAAAAAGATTGAAATTCTTCATTTTCAAATGGAAGTATATAACTAGCTTCAGTTATTTTTATTTGTAGCGAATACGCATTTAGTTCATTATAATGAAAAAAAAACTAAGAAGATGGTGTTTTCTTTGGGGATATCAGTTATAAGTGTAGTAAGAGTCAGAACTTTTTGATAATGACTTTTTGCCCCGGATCCTTTTTTTATTCTACCTCTCTTCCTGATTAGGAATAAGTAATAAGCATCCCTTTATCGACAGATAAAAAAAAATCCTTCCGATAAATCCGGGAAATAAAAATAAATTTCTCCGTCCTTTTGACATATTCATATATATAACAACGAAAAATAGATAAAAAAAGATATCAAAAATAGGAAAATAAAATATTCAATAATAAATAAAAAGAAAGAATAAATCTCAAATCAAATAAATAAAATAGAAATTTAAAATAACAAATAATAAGAATATAGAAGTTCTTTCTATTTAGCGAGAACCCCCATTTTTCACTAGGAATCCCTATTTGTTGGATAAGATTGGTTAAAGTTGGGAACTCATAAGAAACTCTTTTCTATCTTTCCTTTCAAAACAAAAAGGTGTTTTGAAAGGAAAGACGATGAAGATAAGGATGGGAGAATAAGAATCCAATTTCTGAAAGCGGATTCTCGTACATATTCGTGTAGAAAGAGGAATAGGTACACTTCATTGAGTTCTAGATTCGTTATTGATTTTATTGATTATTAAATACTTCACTTCATATTAATATTATCTGAATATTCTTTCTAATAGATAGACTTATCATAAGATATCTTTCATCTTTATAATTATAAATTATAATTATAATAGGTACAAATATGAAATCGAGGTATCCATTCTATGATAGATTTGAACTTTCCCTCTATTTTTGTTCCTTTAGTGGGCCTAGTCTTTCCGGCAATCGCAATGGCTTCTTTATCTCTTTATGTCCAAAGAAATAAGATTGTCTAAATACGATGGGACCAAATCTCATCAATTTCTTTCAACACTGGTTCATCATACAGATACTCTTTTTTCATGTAATATGGTAGGATATATGATATGTGGCCTTTCAAAAAACAAATGGAAGAGTTGTTTTGTTATGTATGGCGATGCATAATATATGCATTAATGCATGTATATGCGGTTATAGTTTAATCAATTAAATGATTAAATTCAAAATGATCAGCAAATCTTTTTTGAAAAATCTTTGAAATAGAAACTCAATTTATCTAACCCATTATTCCTAAAGGTTCCTGTCGGAATGCTGCTAGTTGATGAAAGTTACTTCGGGATCAAGCTCGAGTCAAATCCATTTGGATTATTCTCTCAATTACAATCGAATGCAATTGGATTTAGTATAGTATGAACTGGCGATCAGAACATATATGGATAGAACTTATAACGGGGTCTCGAAAAACAAGTAATTTTTGCTGGGCCTTTATCCTTTTTTTAGGTTCACTAGGATTCTTAGTGGTTGGAACTTCCAGTTATCTTGGTAAGAATCTGATATCCGTATTTCCGTCTCAGCAAATTCTTTTTTTCCCACAAGGGATCGTGATGTCTTTCTATGGGATCGCAGGTCTATTCATTAGTTCTTATTTGTGGTGCACAATTTCATGGAATGTAGGTAGTGGTTATGACCGATTCGATAGAAAAGAAGGGATAATGTCCCTTTTTCGTTGGGGATTTCCTGGAATAAATCGTCGCATCTTCCTTTGTTTCTTTATGAAAGATATCCAATCAATAAGAATGGAGGTGAGAGAGGGTCTTTTTCCTCGTCGTGTCCTTTATATGGAAATCAGGGGCCAAGGAGCCATTCCCTTAACCCGTACTGATGAGAATTTGACTCCACGAGAAATTGAACAAAAAGCTGCCGAATTGGCCTATTTCTTGCGTGTACCCATTGAAGTATTTTGAAATGAACTGAAGAAGAAATCTCAGCATGAGAGAAGGAACTTAATACATCTCAAAAGCAGGAGGACATATATGGAACAATATTAATAAAATATATATATATATATATTAAAGGAGAATAGAAACTATTTGTACACAAAAACTATTTTGTATACGCATACACATGGCGTCCAGCTTCATTCTTTATACTAGTAAAAGATATAATAAGTATAGATTCATCAAATATCCTAACATGTCTTTTGTTTTCGTAAAACATAATTCCTCTTTTTAGCCTTTGAATTGATACCCTATCCCCGCGCTGCGGTTAGACAGTAAAATCTTTCGAATTCAAAATAGAAATAAAAGAATTAAAGGATCTGGTAGGGTTCGTCTTTAAATCCAAATTATATTTGTTAGTTCAAATGGGTTTTTGAGTCTTCATCGAAAGTAATAAATGAAGGGGAAATCGGTTACAATTTGCCTAATTGCGATTTCTGGAATATGGAAAGAATATTTACTTCTTTTTTTTTTCATTCGAAAAGGGTCTTTTTTGTATATTCTATTCTAGATTCTTTTATATCCAAAGACTCAATTCTTACACAAAAACAAGAATAGGAAAAGATCCATAGGTTCGATACCTTATTCTTGTTAGAGTTATAGGCTCTTGTTATATGATTCGTGCTTCATAGAAATCTCAGATAGAATCGACGAATGAAACAGGTTCATTAACAATTCACATCACGGATACAGAATGAAAAAAAAGAAAGCATTGGCTTCCCTCCCATATCTTGTGTCTATACTCTTTTTGCCCTGGTGGGTTTCTTTCTCATTTAATAAATGTCTAGAAACTTGGGTTCTTAATTGGTGGAATACCAGGCAATCTGAAATCCTTTTGAATGATATTCAAGAGAAAAATGTTCTAGAAAAATTTATGGAATTAGAAGAACTATCCCTTTTGGACGAGATGATAAAGGAGTACTCGGAGACACATATGCAAAGGCTTCGTATAGGAATGCACAAGGAAACAATACAATTATTCCAAAGACAAAATGAATCTCATTTCCATATCATTTTGCATTTCTCTACAAATCTAATTTGTTTCGCTATTCTAGGTGGTTATTTTTTTCTGGGTAATGAAGAACTTTTCATTCTAAATTCTTGGATTCAGGAATTTCTCTATAACTTAAGTGATACAATCAAAGCTTTTTTGATTCTTTTAGTTACTGATTTATGGATCGGATTTCACTCGACCCATGGTTGGGAACTAATGATTGGTTTGATCTACAACGATTTTGGATTGGCTCAGAATGATCAGATTCTATCTGGTCTTGTTTCCACTTTTCCAGTCATTCTAGATACAATTGTGAAATATTGGATCTTCCATTTTTTAAATCGTGTATCTCCTTCGCTTGTAGTAATTTATCATTCAATGAATGAATAATTCATCAGATCTTTTGATATCAATCAAATCAGAATCTTTTTTTGTGTATAAAGAAATCATTTTTCATCTTACTTATTCTTTATACTTCTACCTTATTCAATTCAAGGTATTCATACTATTCATACTATATTCCACCAGTACAATTCTTTCAGTACAATCAATACAATGGCAAACTTGTGGATAGGGAATTCTACTAGCTACCTATCAAATTTATTGTAGAAATTTTGGGGATCGATGATTGGACCATGCAAAATAGAAATACTTTTTCTTGGGTAAAAGAACAGATGACTCGATCCATTTATGTATCGATCATGATATATGTAATAACTCGAGCATCTATTTCAAATGCATATCCCATTTTTGCGCAGCAGGGTTATGAAAATCCACGAGAAGCAACTGGGCGAATTGTATGTGCCAATTGCCATTTAGCTAATAAGCCCGTGGATATTGAAGTTCCGCAAGCTGTACTTCCCGATACTGTATTTGAAGCAGTTGTTCGAATTCCTTATGATATGCAACTGAAACAAGTTCTTGCTAATGGTAAAAAAGGAGCTTTGAATGTAGGAGCTGTTCTTATTTTACCCGAGGGATTCGAATTAGCCCCCCCCGATCGTATTTCTCCCGAAATGAAAGAAAAGATGGGCAATCTTTCTTTTCAGTGTTATCGTCCTAATAAAAGAAATATTCTTGTGATAGGTCCTGTTCCCGGTCAGAAATATAGTGAAATCGTCTTTCCTATTCTTTCCCCCGACCCTGTTACGAAAAAAGACGTTTACTTCTTAAAATATCCCATATATGTAGGTGGGAACAGAGGGAGGGGTCAGATTTATCCTGATGGTAGCAAGAGTAACAATACAGTTTATAATGCTACATCTGCTGGTATAGTAAGCAGAATAGCACGTAAAGAAAAAAAAGGGGGATATGAAATAACCATAGTTGATGCATCAGAAGGACGTCAAGTGGTTGATATTATACCTCCAGGACCAGAACTTCTTGTTTCAGAAGGTGAATCCATCAAGCTTGATCAACCATTAACAAGTAATCCAAATGTAGGAGGTTTTGGTCAGGGAGACACAGAAATAGTGCTTCAAGATCCATTACGAGTCCAAGGCCTTCTGTTCTTCTTGGCATCTGTGATTTTGGCACAAATCTTTTTGGTTCTGAAAAAGAAACAGTTTGAAAAGGTTCAGTTGTACGAAATGAATTTCTAGATCTAGAAATTCATTAAAATAAAGTTGGTAAAAGTGCCAAATTATTGTTGATCAATAGAATGATATATGATTCTAAAGATTCTAGAAATCTTTTCTTTATTTGTTTTTTTTTATACTCTTTTTTATTTTGCGGGATGTCTGAAACTCATTACTTGTATACCATTCCTAATGATATAAAATCAGTAATCAGTATACAAATACAAAGGAATAGAATACAAGACGGGAAAAATGAGAGTAAAAAAAAAGATTTATAGAAAGTCTTCCTAATCGTCTATTCGATACAAGACGACACAAGAAAAGACTTTTCTTGTGTCGTCTTGTATCGAAAGAATCATGATTCTTCTCCTGTTTGCCAAATATTCTTATTCCTTGTTTTCTTTTCCGGATATAATTGAACAAATAGAACTTATTCAATTCACTTCAACTTATAACTTGGGAAAAGAATTAAAACAAAAAAAGGTTTCTCTTGTTTTGTTTCTTCGGCTGAAAAGCGGATTAGATCTTTACGCATATCAAAATCTTTCTTTATTATCTCATTAAAGTTTTCTTTTCTTTTTCTATATAGAAATATAGAAATAGAGTTTTTTTCTTTTTATTATTTGTTTTAGTTTAGTATAAATAGTTGAGTATAAAAAGAAAAGGATTTGCAGGATGTTTCATATGGATAAATCCATACGTATTGGATTATTCATAAAATCGATGAATTCTTCCTTTCTTGTTGCTTCCTATTAAAAATATTGACATAATAGTTAATATTATGTTAGGAACGACAGAAATTAGGAATCAGTCAATAGATTCAATTATTCAAAAACATCATAATAAAAAAGGAATAGAATATAGTGGTTTGAAACATCAGAACAAAGGATCCGTTTTGTCATTTCTAAGAATATAATATCTGGATTATGTTGACTGAGGTTCCATATGTTTTTGAATAGATCAAAGTCTCGCTCTAAGAGTAAGAACTCAGCGGGGTAAGACCCCGCTGAGTTCTTACTCTTTCATG